CCAATGATCCAATCAGAGGAATAATTGGGACTACGGTCTCGAATTTCTTAATAGCAGTATCTATTCGAAACGAATTCTCTAGCATTTGACTCCTTATCACCGAAGAGTTTAGTCGTACACTTGAAAGATAGCCCAGAAAATAGAAGGGATGATTATATAATTGCTTTATATGGATCCTGGCCGGTTGAGACCACAAGTCAAAATGACATTGCCAAAAGTTGACAAGGTGAGATTTCCATTTCTTTATCAGAAGACGAGCCCCCCTTGAAGCCAGAATCGATTTTCCTTGATATCTGACATAATGCATAAAAGGGTCTTTGAACAACCATAGGGTTTTCTGAAAATCGTTACAAAGCACTACTACAAGATATTCTATTTTTGCATAGAAATGTGTTCGCTCAAGAAAGGATCCAAAAGATTTTGATCGTAAATGAAAGGGTTGTTTACGGAGAAAAATGAATATGAATTCACATTCATATACATGAGAATTAGAGAGGAACAAGAAGAATCTTTGATTCTCTTTTGAAAAAAGGGAAATGGAATTTTTTGGAGTAATGAGACTATTTGAATTCCAATACTCGTAGAGAGAGAATCGCAATAAATGCAACGAAGGAGTATCTTGTATCCAAGAGTGAAGGGTTTGAACCAAGATTTCCAGATGGATGGGGTGGGGTATTAGTATATCTGACACATGATTTAAATGTGATAACTTGTCCTCGAAAAAGGGAAATATTGAATGAATAGATCGTAAATTATGAGATTTTGCTATTTCTTTTTCTTCTAGGGAAGATACCAATCGCAGCGAGAATGGAATTTCCACAACGACTGCAAAACCCTCCGATATCATTTGAGAATAAAAATGATTGTTGTGCCCAACGAATCGATTTTGATTAGAATCATTAACCGAAATAATCAAACGATTCTGTTGATGCATTCGAGTAATTAAACGTTTCACAATTAGTGAACTGGATTTATTGTCATGATCTAAATTTTCCACCGGTTCATAAAGAATCGATCCATTTAAAGCATGACCATGAGCAAGCGCGTAGATATATTCCTGAAATAGAAACGGATATAGGAAGTATTGTTGCCGAAATCCATCCATTTCTAAATATCCTTGTAGTTCCTCCATTTCCATTTGAAATTACACTTGAACCAAATGGGGGATTTCTTGAGTTATCAAATAATACATAGTACGATACGGTCAGAACAAGGTATATAGTAAGAAAAGAATAGATACCCCGGAGCCCGAAAGGACAATCAACGGATCCTATTTCCATCCAATTTATTTATGTTCGTTATAGTTACAAGAGATGGTTAGAAATCCTTTATTTTTACAACCCGATCACTCTTTTGACTTTGGAATAATGAATTTTTATCAGTATACCGTTTCTTCTACACATTCGTCTCCACTACATAATAGAGAACATAATAGAGAATAGTTAGGATTCATGAAAAAAAAGGAATTGATGATCCACTCACAAGAGAACCCTTTCCCACATCAGGCACTAATATATTTTTAACGTCTAATTAGATCGGGTAATCATTCGAATTAAGAACAAACAGAAGCTCGTTGCTTTTGGTTTCCCTATAATTGGAGCTATAGGGCTCTATCCATTTATTCACTCGACCCAACTTGAATTGATTTGACCCCTTTCCAAGAAAAGAATCAAAACAAGATTTTGTATCGATCCGTTAAGGATGAAGTCTTCTAAGAGTTCTCCATTGATACGACATGCTGTTTTTTCCTTTCATTCCCTTTCAGGATCAGTCGTGGTCTTACAAACTCCACCAATGGTATGGACGAATCCGTTGCTTCATCAAAATGTGTAAAAGACCATAGCCGCACTTAAAAGCCGAGTACTCTACCGTTGAGTTAGCAACCCATATAAATAGGGTGTGTAGATACGATCGGAATAAAAAATAAATAAAGAGATTCGATTGCCCGACCTCGTCAAAACATTGAACTAGCAACAGATCAAAAAGAAAGATTTGATGATCAATTGTGAACATAAAAATGAACAGAGATCAGATGAAAATACAACAGATTCTGGGATAAATTATAGAGAAAATCTAAATAGATGTAAAAATTGATAGACTACCCATACTCTATTTTTTTTTTTCATTATATTAACTAAGATACTTCTTGTGTCACAACGAAATTGACGAACCCATCGTTTGAGTGAAATAAAGAAACAAACTTATGAAATGTGGATAAATAGATCTATTTATCCACGATCGAATTATATTTGTTCGATACACCATTGTCAATATGAATTGAATGTTGAGAAAACCAATTCAATAAATAAAACAAGGACTTGTGTTGGAGTGACACTACAACATAGATAAGGGATGAAGTATGAGTGGGGAAATAAATAAGGAATTCCGGTAGGAAAAAAATGTCGGGTTTATTCAATATTTATTCAATAGAGGTACAATAAGCAAGATTGACCTTTTGTTTCAAGATTGACCTTTTGTTTGTTGGTGGAGTCCCAACGAAAACCATCTGATTGATGGTAATCCCATAATTTCCCAGTTATTTCATCTATTCACTCAATCTTTTTTCTATCTGTCTCATATCAAGAGAAGATATTTTTTTTATAGTTCTATGATACGGGGTCATGTGAGAGCAACAATGAATAGAGAATAGAGAAAAAAAAAATAAGGAATGGTGGAGAAACAATTAGACAAAGCTCGATACTGGCCCCCCCTTTTTTTTTTTATTTCATTAATTTCATTTGATTAATTCGAAATTCCTTAAATACCTCCGCCTTCTTTGAAATATCATGAACAGTTCCTGTAGGTTGAGCGCCTTTTTCAAGGAAATATAGAATAGCGGAAACATTTGAATAAGTTTGGTTCTTTATCGGATCGTAAAAACCCACTTTACGAAGATCTCTTCCCTCTCTTCGGGATCGAACATCAATTGCAACGATTCGATAGATGACTCATTGGGATAGACATAAATGAACAACCCCCCCTAGAAACGTATAAGAGGTTTTCTCCTCGTACGGCTCGAAAAAGAATGATTCGAATTTATGTATTGTAGTGGTAAATAGATCCACAAAAATTAGACTATGATTTGAGTCATTTTTTTTTGTTCTTCCTTCCCTTCCTGAAAAAAAAAAAGAAATCTCATTCGTACTCATAACTCAAGTTGGGTAATTCTCAAAGAGCTCGAAGGGAAATCCTTAGACATTTATTGAGCCGTCTCTAACCTCTTTTGTTTGTCTCGCCTAGAATCGATTTTATTTCTTCCCCATTCTGATCTAGTTGTTGAGACAATTGAAAACGGTGTTTCCTTGTTCCGGTATCCTTTATTTTATCTTTGCTTTGAATCCTTGGGTTTAGACATTACTTCGGTGATCCTTAATTGTTTCAAAATGGTAGCAACATACCTTTTGTTATTTCGTTCTATGGAAACGATTGATTCCCCTGTGATACACTTTTGATCGGAATTGGTAAAACTATTTCGACAAATTCATTTGACTTTTTTTTTTTTACTTGTTCGAACTTGATCCTTTCAATTTCTATACCGAAGATATACTTACGAAGTTGTTCCAACTTATTGATTGGCATTAACCCTAGATCCTTCTCTCTGCTAAATGAACCAATTCTTTATGCTCGAGCTCCATCATGTGCTATATTATAATTCTATTATTTTATTACAACCCCAAAATTGGGGTCCTAGTGGAATAGAACAAACTATGTCGAGCCGAGAGCATCTTCTTTGATATATAAAATGGTGGGTACAAGAATCCACAGCCAATAATGTCCTTCAAGTCGCACGTTGCTTTCTACCACATCGTTTCAAACGAAGTTTTACCATAACATTCCTCTAATTTTGGACCGGTATGGAATTGATTCAATATGGAATCATGAATAGTCATTGGCTCAATCGGTATATAGTATATGAAGTCCTCCATACTTTCATTTTCATATATGGATCTGGAGAAGTCTCAGCAAGAATATAATTTAACCCCATATTTTATTAGAAGAATGAAACACATTTATAAAAAACACGAAGAAATGCGTTGCTTAACACTTCTTTACATCTTCAACAGATTGTTAGGGATGATGAATCATGAAAGATCCAATTCTTTTTCAAACAACTAAAACTAAAGAAGGGTCTTTAATTAGATTACCGATACCGGAACAGAATGAGTCATTAACCAAATAAGCTATTCCAATGACCGGGAAAGATCGCAAGTGACTCGATAGGATAGATTCACCAATGTCACACTTCTTCGAGTCGAAAGAATTTATAAGGAATCATAAAAAACAATTTCAAGAATTTCCTACTTCGACATCATTACTGGAAATCCGTTTTTCAGTAAAGACTGAATTGAATCTCTAAATCCATCAACAAGTCGGTACAACGAGGATCTAAAAATGTTTAGCAGATATCTGATTAATTAAATCAGACGCGAATTTGATCATCATAAGAGACCTCTATGTTTCCTTTCCGATTGAATCATCAATAATTTAAACCAGATAAATGGGTCAAGAAACAAATCCAATTGTTTTGTTTTCTTGGGGATGGATAGAAGGGGCTCATGAAAGAAAAGATTAAGGTCGGTATTCTTTCAGGTATTCTTTCATCTGATTGATAAAATCAGAATCGTAGGAGTCTGATTTTATCGTATTCATCAGATACACCAAACAAGTGTTACCGAGGGTAATCGTGGGTATTTAAGGGATCGCAGATCTTTTTCGCCAAAACTGAAACACCGGTGTCACTGATCACTGAAATAGAACAATAACAATACATATAGGCATGGTTCATTTTCTACAGATTTTTCCTTACTTCAGATTCAGGAATCTTTCCATAAAGTAAAGTGAATGTATGAATCTCCCCCCTCCCCCAATTGATCGCTACATTGATTTCCAATTATTCATTGGAGCCAAATCAAATACAAAATAAAAGAAATTAGGTCCAAAGAAAATAATCTGTTCCGTATTGAATTTTCTTGTTTGTTAATAAGATCCGGATGACAAGGGTCTTGAAATTGATACCTTCCTTTCCTTTGCGGATTAACTCATATCGACACGAATTCCATGGGGATCATGAATCATACCCAAAGCCAATTTAAAAGGATCTTCTTATGGGATGCTATCCTGTCTTGTATAAGTACAAAGCAAAATGGGTTCATATCAATTCGTTGTTACTATTTTGTTTGATTTTGTCCCACCCCAGTCTCAGGAGCTTTAATTCCAGCGATGGAATTAATACCAAGAACCCCCCCGTTTTTTAGGATTCAGGATCCGCATAGAATTAGTCATTTTGTCTACCCTATCTTTATTTATATTTACTTTAGGGAAGGTAGAGACTTCTCTTTTATTTCGCATTTCGACTCAGAATGCATCATGTGAGAATCCAAATATCATAGATATGGGGCATAAAGTTTATCCAAATGACTAACTAACCTTTAATATGAATATGGGCGAGGGGGCGAACATACGCTGAATGGCCCACCCAGTGTTTTTTTTTAATTTCACTTTGATCTTTGTTCCCATCCTACCTATATCAAAAAAGATATTTATTTCCATCCACATGTCATTGATACTCGATCCGTTTGTTTGTGAGAAACAAAAGCGAAAGGGAAGATATGATTCTATAGAAGAATCATTAGAAATCACAAAGAAAGATTGGATCACATTGTATCCAACATTACACCCTTAAACAGAAGATTGTTAAAAAGAACAATCTTTGTTATGATAGAATTGGTCTGGGACGGAAGGATTCGAACCTCCGAGTAACGGGACCAAAACCCGTTGCCTTACCACTTGGCCACGCCCCATTTTTATTTCTATTCGACACCAATAAACACTAATATCGGTATTGGTTGTTCGTCAATTCCAGCCCCAATATCTATTGAATTGGTTGTTGCTATGATTCTACACATGTAGATGTAGAATCAAAATGAATTTATTGATCATTACATATAATTCAATTAAGATATTGTATGTAAGGTATGATTCCTTCTATTCTCATTTGAGAATTGAAGGATTTTTGATTGAGGGAGTTCAAAGAAAAAGAAAGATTTTGCGGCCTACTTTCCCTTCTTTCTTCATTTTCCCCTTATATCAATAACCCAATAATAATGAAATTTTCTCCAAGAACAAAATGTTTGTTATGCTTAATATCTTTAGTTTGATCTGTCTTAATTCTGCCCTTCATTCGAGTAGCTTTTTCTTCGCCAAATTGCCCGAAGCTTATGCTTTTTTCAATCCAATCGTAGATGTTATGCCAGTCATACCTGTGCTCTTTTTTCTCTTAGCCCTTGTTTGGCAAGCTGCTGTAAGTTTTCGATGAGATCTTTAATACTGTCTTAGAAACATTCATGATTTATTCGATAAAAAAAAATGCTATTCTTAAGAATTGATAAGATCAGATAATGAACCCTCGACTCAAACATGGAAATTCTTTTGGATAACCAAGATGAATCGGAATCACCTCATTTCTTCATTCCTTCTGGGGGTCGAAGACCCTATGTATGGTCCCTACAATACCTAATTGTAGGTATGAGAGATCATTTTGTTAACGAAAGAATCAGAATCTTATTACAAATGCATTCCTGCAAATTCCTTATGTTTTCTAGAAACCGCTTCTTTTCTTGGTGTCAAAACGGAATATGTGGTACAAAAATGGAGAATCTATTCCCCTATTTCCCCCAAAATGATCTTGGAGATTGTGTAATGCTTACTCTCAAACTCTTCGTTTACACAGTAGTGATATTCTTTGTTTCTCTCTTCATCTTCGGATTCCTATCTAATGATCCAGGACGTAATCCTGGACGTGATGAATAAAAAAATCAGGGGTTTTTCCTTGCTCGATTTCTGAATTTTCTTAGGATTTTCTTTCTCCATTCCATACATTTAACTATGAGAAAGGGGGTTAGAGATTTTTTCGAATTCGAAAGGGAAATATCAAGTGATCAGAAGAAACGGAGAGAGGGGGATTCGAACCCTCGGTACAAATAATTCGTACAACGGATTAGCAATCCGCCGCTTTAGTCCACTCAGCCATCTCTCCCAATTTTAAAAGGATAATTCATATGTGACGCGTGAAGTAAAGGTTGATAAAAGTTTTTCCTTATCTTTCTTTATTCTATAAATATAGACGAATTTGATCAATCATCAATTCCCTTTAGATAATGATTCGAAACAGATATCTCCAATAGAAAGAGTACCTCTTTGATTTCGTCCGAAAAGTTCTTTCTTTTATTCCCCCGGCCTGGCCAGTACCTAGCCAGGCCATTCCTTGTTCCAATGAATCATAGATCAAATGATTTATTTGATTTGAAAACGAAAATGCTTGTTATTGAAGCAGCAACAAGGCTATTTCCATTCCTATGATAGGAGTGTCATTTCTTATTATGTTTTTCCTTTTCTCGATTTACTTAAATGGAATAAAAAAAACATATTTTTTTCTATTATAATAGAACTCATATATTTCTTCAAAGAACATGTTTGAACCTGAACCCTTGAGTCCACAAC